CATATTAGAACTCATTAAAGCCCGATTCGCGTCATTATGCTCGATAAAAGGAATAAGGGAAGCTCCAATAGAAAAATATTGGAATGGAAAAATACTTCGAAGATGAACCTGTTCCCAAGCAATAGTCAGGAATTCTTGACGGTATCGAGCTGGAACAACCTGGTCCTCCTGAATACCTCGACTGAGTGCCAAAGAATTTCCTGCTGCTATCATATAGTATTCATCCCTATTTGGTGATAAAGAAAGCATCCGGTTTTTTTTTGATTTTGATTCGTCAAAGATCTCATAAAATGGGCTTTCTAGAGATCCCCAATTACCCATTTTCGCATGAATTGCTAAGGATCCAATAAGCCCAACATTGATTCCTTCAGACGTGTCAATTGGACAAATGCGTCCATAATGACTAGGATGGATATCTCGTATTCGAAAATTCGCAGTTCGCGCTGTCAATCCTCCCGGTCCCAAATAACTCAATTTTCGACCATGAACTATTTGTGTCAATGGATTAGTTCGATCAAAAACTTGAGATAATGGGTGTAACCCGAAAAAAGATTCATAAGTGGTTGTTAATGGAGTTGAAGTTATCAAATTCTGAGGAGTCGGTATCAATTTATGTCTAATTGCTCCACATATAGTGCCTCTCACCATATTTTCTAAACGAACCAAAGCCAATCCAAATTGATCTTGTAAGAGATCCGCAACCGAACGAATACGTTTATTTTTTAAATGATTCATATCATCAAGTGCGCCCATTCCAAATTTCATTCCAATTAAATAATCCGCAGCCGCCACTATATCTCTCGGTAACAAGAATATATTGGTCTGAGGTATATCAAGATTCAGTCTATGGTTCATATTTCGTCGACCAATCCTTCCTAATTCACATCTTTGTTGAAAGAATTTTTTTTGTAATTCCTTACATAGGGATTCAGAAAATACAGGATCTCCGCCTACACACGTAAATTGTTGATAAAACTCTAAAATGGCAGTTTCTTTTGACCCCATTTTTTTTTTCTCTTTCTCAGTTAGGAAAGACAAGAAAATCTCAGGGTAGCAAACATTTTCTAAAATTTCTCTTAAATTCAAACCCATAGCAGATGATAGAACTAGAATAGATATTTTCTGTTTCCTACTTACACGAGCCCATATCCTCCCCTTTCTATCAATTTCTAATTCTACCCTCCCCCCCCAATCCGATACTATGGTGCCGGTATAGACCGAAATTCCGTTATGGTCCGATTCCGACCGGTAATAGATACCGGGGCTTTGCAAGATTTGATTAATCACAATTCTGTATATTCCATTTACTATAGAAGTTCCCAGGGAAGTCATTATAGGAATGTTTCCGATAAAAATTGTTTGTTTTTGCATATCCCTACTGGTTTTCCAAATTAATCTCGCGGATACATATACTTCAGAAGAATATGTGATTGCTTCATATACAGCATCTCTTTCTTTTATCGACGGTTCCACTAATTGATATGTTTCCACAAATAATTGAAATTCAATTTCTTGCTCCGTATCTTCCATTTTTGGAAACTTAGAAAGTTCTTCTGTTAAGCCATGATCAATAAACCTACAAAAACCTTCAAATTGTATCTGATTAAACCCAGGTATTGTAGACGTTCCCTCATTTTCATCCCTGAACATTTTTCATTTCTCATTTATAGAAAAAATCCCATTATTGAACCATTCTTTATCGAATCATATGGATTGATCTAGCAACGATGGAATTGATATTCTGTTTACTGAATCACATGAAATTTTATCTAACTATATAACTTTATATAGGATATAGAATATTGATACGGAGTATGAACGGGGAATAAAGAGAATTCTATTCCAAAATTGGAATTTTTAACAGATACAACTGGAAATAAATTAATAAATTTTACTTATTTGACTTAACACTTAACTGAGACTTATCATATGATATGGATTTTTAGAGCTTTGTATAGAATTAAAAAAAGGGATTACTTTTTGACCATTTACCATTATTATGATATTACATATTACAATCTGATTAAGTACCAGAAAAATAAACGGATCTATGTTTTATATTTTGTCCGTTTGATGAGAGAAAGAAAGAATAATAAGAAAAAAGATCGAGATGATTAACATTTTACCTTTTCTAGATTTCATACTTCAGTTAAAAAAAGGAGGATTCGCCTATGCATAGAAATTTGATCTATTTTTGTTTTGAGTTTAATTCTTTGAGTTTAATTCATATAATAAGATTTAATTGTGTAAGAAGACTTGTATTTATGAAAATTTATTAAAAATTTGTAGATATGACGCCAGCTTTCTATACATATCTGTTCCTTATCGAGATTCAAAAAACTACTTCTATTCTTTTATATAAATTCTATTTTGGATAACATATGTCGTGCTGTATCAAAGTGATTTTTTTTCTATAGATAAAAATCATATTACAGAACAAATAAGATATTTTATTAGATAGATATATTTAATATCTAATAAAATTTAGGTTCTGTGGGGTTTACATATATGCATAATTGATCTTATAATTGAGAAGTAGTTTTTTTGAATCTTGATTAGTTCTGTATCAATTCATTTTTCTTTTTTCTTATTGGGACAAAACCTTTTTAGATTCAAATCCAAGAATGGTTCATGAATTCCGAGTCACACGGTTAATGGTCAAAATTTTACCTGAATTTTGGCTTTTGTGACTGAAAATCCATATTAGGTTTCTCGACTCAATAAAAAAAAAGGGGGGGGTTAGATATTGTGTGTTTTGAAATACTATACAGTCAATCGAAAAGATAGATCCAATCCAAAAACCAAAAACAAGGAAGTATTACACTTATTTTAGGAAAAGGATTAAGATGAAGAAAAGCGGGAGTACAAGAGAAAGGGCCATAAGAATTTCCCCTCCTGGAGAATATTTGCAGCGATTTTGTAGCGTCTTGGCGCCATGGCCGAGCGGTAAGGCGGGGGACTGCAAATCCTTTTTCCCCAGTTCAAATCTGGGTGTCGCCTGATCAACAAAAAAAAAAGACTCGAAATACCCTATTGTTTTGTTTTTGTTTTGCTGATGGAACTTGCCTTTTCCTCAACGGAAACATCAGAAGGGTCCGTTCTATAACGTGCTCTAAATCCTTTCGAATTCACGGAAAACTTTTAGTATTGAAAGGGAATCTGTAAATCGGCCTCTCCACTACTGATTGAGTCTTTGGTTAGTCCGGGAGTAAGTTAATTAGTATTTTCGAAAATGACGCAAGTTATTTTGTCTGCAAAATCATAAAAATCTCTGAGTACTACTAAAATTAATCCATTCAATCAATCTAATTAGATTGATTGAATGGATTAATTATTAATTGGCTTTTGTTACTTTTATTTTCAACTTTTTTATACAAAAAAAGGTATTCTTTCAATTGAAAAATAGGTCTATTTCTATTAAATATAGAAAATAAAACAAAATCATATACGAACTTATTCAAATAGAATTGTTTCACCAATACCAATATGGGGCAAAGTATTTTTTTGACTCTGTGCCAATAATTCGACTATTATTATTGAATAATAATGGAATAATTCCTTCGTAGAGATAGGGGATAGAATTCACATGGATATTGTAAGTCTCGCTTGGGCTGCTTTAATGGTAGTCTTTACATTTTCACTTTCACTTGTAGTATGGGGAAGAAGTGGACTCTAGAGCAGAGGTACCACTAATTCAATTATTGAAAATTGAATTGCGGAATCAAACGATTCCTTCTATTTCAGAGTGAGTGGGTGGAATCAAAATGGATGAAGCCGAGAAACGAAATAGGAGGGCTCTGTACATTACATCCATATAATTCATATAGACATGTATGAAAATAGATATTAGATTGTAGCTTGATCCATATTAAGCCTACACCGTTATACAGTACACCTTTAGGCACTACATACATTCCAATAGAATACCAATAATGAGAAATGAGAGTATGGTAGAAAGATTCATTTTTCTTTCTACCATACTCATACTATACTCCTCCGATCAGATCTCCTAGAAGACTGTTGATTCTAGTCCGCTCATTAATTCATTTAAAACGTGAAATTCGAATCCTTTACCCTTCTTTATTTCTTCAATCAGTGACAAGAATAAAGAAGTCAAGTTTCATTCCACTTTATCGCCTTGACTTTGGCTAATGGTTTTTACGTATATTATAAGTAAAAAAGCTGTAGGAACCAGAATGAACAATGCAGTAGCAATAAATGCGAGAATATTTACTTCCATAATCTCACCATTTATTTTCTTTTTATTTACTTCGCAATAACTCGGGATTTAATCCCATAGAGATGATAAATCTTTCCCCTGTAAATTCAATTCAATATCAATATGATCAATAAGAATATCTGAATCTGAACGATAAGATCGAGTAGATTCATCGTCGACAATTAAATAGTATAACATAGTTATATAGTATAACACAGGAGAATCCTTTATCCATACTGAATGAAATTTTTTTTTTACTTTTTTCTACCCTTTTTCCATTCTTTCTTTTATCTAAACTACTGCTTTCGCATCTGATGAAGTATCATCTAACCGCCTTTACACTTCCATTGGTTACAAACAAACCTAAACATATAAGCAAAATAGAAAAGGGGGTTATAACTTAACTCCTTCTAAGAAGCTAATCAAACAAAATAAGGTGTGATTGAGATAGATCATTTCAAATTCAAATTAAATTTTTGCATGTGTTCCCGACGAACATAGGGCACTTTAATGTAATTTCCATTACAAGAAGTCGGAGTAATCGAAAATCCCAGACTCCCAATATTCTTTTTTTTGAAATCCTCAATAAGACGCTCTCTTTAATTGTATGTACTAATCCACATACCTTTCTCTATGTACAATCGTTATTAGGAAACAAAATGGAATTTCTTTATTTGTTATTTGTTTGCTGAGAAATGAAAAACGAAACAAATAACAAATAAAGAAACAATTAATAAATCCAAAAGTGAAAAATGAATGAAGGATCGCTTGAGAATAAAATTCTTCTATTTGTTCACTTTTTTACAAAAAACAAAGAAACAGATATTTGTGTTTTTTTGTAGCGGGTTTTGATCTGTCGGGACTGACGGGGCTCGAACCCGCAGCTTCCGCCTTGACAGGGCGGTGCTCTGACCAATTGAACTACAATCCCGGGGAAATCAAGTAGACGGTATAGATATTCTTATGATTTCATTCAAAAACTTTCTATTTAGCTTAGTTAGATTAGAATTGTCGTCTTCTAACGGAGACGTGAGTGATAATCTATTGATATACACATAGCAATGCTAAGAGTAGTAAGGATTACTCAGAATCCTTTCCTTCTTATTTCAAAATGGATAGATAATCAACCTTTCAATGAAAAAAAGAAAGAATAAACTAATGTAAAGTGTAAAGAAAAAACTCTTTTTCTTAGACTTTATACTTACAGATTATGGTATGAATATAGATCATCACCAAGATCAGACTAAAAAAAAGGAAAAGAGTCGCAAATAGCGGGTGGGAAAAAAAGGGACTTTTCCTTTTTTCGTATCAGACATTTCTGGAGAACAAAGGAGTTATATCATTTCATGTGTGTGAATTAGCTAATTTTTGGGCCGAGCTGGATTTGAACCAGCGTAGACATATTGCCAACGAATTTACAGTCCGTCCCCATTAACCGCTCGGGCATCGACCCAGGGAAGAATCAATTCCGGGCTTACTGATAATTCTTGATCAATCAATTTCCTTTCGTAATACCCTACCCCCAGGGGAAGTCGAATCCCCGCTGCCTCCTTGAAAGAGAGATGTCCTGAACCACTAGACGATGGGGGCCTCTTTGCCCGACCACCAGCACACTATGCTCATAGTATGAGCAGTTTTTTGAAATTGTCAATATAGAATGATATAGTCTGCCTATATCCGAAGAAGTTTTTCGCCTTTCGGGATTCCATAGAATTTTTTGTCTATTCATGAATCCTTCATTCATTAGAATTGGCATTCCATTCGATATTTCGATATTATAATTTATATATAAGCTAAGCATTCTATTCTTCTCTTCTTTTTTCAACTTTATTTTATTGACTTGACTCTATTTTACTATATTATCTAGATATTATCTACTATAATTTCGATTTTTTTTAGTATATCTAAAATCTATAGTTTCGCTTTTTTTAGAATTTGGTTCAGAGAATCTCTTCGTAAACGACTTGCGAAAAGATCTTGAACCCATGTTGAATTAGTGGGTCCATGTATTATTTTTTCATCATGGGTGTTAGTTCAATTAGAGTCGGTCTTAAGCCCATTCATTGAATTGAATTAGATTTAGAAAATACAATGTCAAAAACCCTTTTTGATTTTACCAATAAGGGGTTTTTCCGGAATAAAACAAGATAAAGGCCCTTTTAACTCAGTGGTAGAGTAACGCCATGGTAAGGCGTAAGTCATCGGTTCAAATCCGATAAGGGGCTTTTATCCCAGCGAGAGTGTTCATATTTGAAGGTATAATAGATAAATTGTTTATATTTGTAATAAAAAAGCGTATAATTAGAAAAATGACTTAGAATTAAAACAAGTTATTCTTCTAATCAGATAAATTTTAAATTTTCTTTTGAATCGCCAACTATCCCTACAACTATTTTACTTTACATTAGTAAAATCAAACAATCAAAAAAAGTAAAGATTCGAAATCAACAAAAGAAAAAGTAAGTGAACCTAACCTATTGAATTATTCCTCTATCTACTATTCTGATATGAAAATGCGATATCGATATAGATTAAATCGGAACAGCGGGTCTTTCTTTTCTTTGGAGTCTGCAAGAATCTGTCAATATTTCCGATTAAATGCTTAGGAGTTAATTATTATTCTTTAGACATAGAAAAGAATTTTTCTCTATCCTTAGACATAGAAAAGAATTTTTCTCTATCCTTCTTTGATTCCAGAACGCAGGAAAATTTTTCTTTATATCCCCAGTTCTCTCTTTTTTGATCTATTTTGAATATTCTTTTTTATTCTTATTCCAATTTTTTCTATTTTTAGTTTTAAATTCTATATACTATATAGCTAATTTAGATATCCATCTAAATGAAATATGATATTCTAATATATAGAATATTAGGTAGAATAAGAGTTAGTAGATCATGGCTGAATGGATCCAAAATGTATGTATACGCTATTTTTGTTCTGACAATGCAATGTAGAATAAAAATCAATGTAATAAAACTACTTTTATTTACAGTCTTCATTATTTTATATTGTATTGAATTAAAGAATTCAATTATAGGAAAATTCATTATTTTTTGGTTCTAATAGAGAAAACTAAATGAAAAAAAAATTGGATGCGTATTTCGTCTTTCAACCCCTGAAAAGATAAACTCTGCGAGTTTGATTTTTCTCTAAAGTAATAAAAGACATGATACTCTAGTAGTTTAATGTACATAGAAATTAGAAGAATACATAAAAATTTTGATTTTTTTCTCAATCTCACGAACAAAATACAAGAATAAGATTAGTTGATGAAAGTAAA